TATTATTATTTTATATTATTTAAATATTTATTTTATTTATTTTCGTTTTTCATCAAAGCAAATACAAATATGGTCATTTTCATTTCTTCAACTAGTATCGATGGAGATGGATAAAGACACATGTGGATTAGTACAATTATTGGTAGCGTCATATTCAGGATTCTAAGAGAGACCTCACTCAATTTGGCCTTTTCGATTCCTCCCGATCCGTATAATGAAATCGAATCGAGTACCCTATCTTTCCCGGTAGCACATACACAAATAGAATTCTTATTTGTACGATACAAAATGACTTTAATTTCTTTGATAAAATCCTTTTAATCGGAAAAGTCTCTTCTTTTTTGGCTCCGATTTTGTGTAACCTCAATTATTTGAAACAATCTATCTCATTCAAATTGTACACTGAAGTTTTGATATATTATATGGATCCCATTCCTAATTCAATCAAGTAAAGAGTATATTAATAAAATAAAAATCAAATAAAGACTCTGCCTCTCTTAGAGAGAGAGGGAATGGATAATCTTTTTTAAGGGTTTATGCCGAAGAAAAAACAAACTCTAAAAAAAAAAAGTGAATTTGGTAGAATATTCGATTTTTTTTATACTGTACTAGGACTTATCTTTATCACACTTTTTTTTTTGTTTTCCAATCCAATAAGATTAGATCATTCAAAAAAGGAGTTTAGAACATAACTCCCCCTTTCCCATTTCGCTTCTATTGTTTGTTTGTTTTTGTTTTGTTTGTAACTTATGTAAGTTTAAAGACGATTAGATGATACTTAGTCAGATGATTGTACAAGGAAGGAGATAGTTTTATGGAAAAGAATGATAAATAAAGTAACAAAGTAAGGAAATTTTCGATTGGATCAGGAATCCATTTTTGGATTTGGTATGAATAAATGATCTTTCTATGTTATACTATTCAATTCTCGACGATAAATCGATTTGAGAGTTCAGATATTGTTATTCATGATATTGATCTGATTCGATATCATCGAGATGGAATTCATCCCATTGAATTTAGAGGCGAAAGATTTCTCATCTCTTATGGGATTAAATCCCGAATTATTGTGAAGTAAAGAAAAACGAAACGATGAGATTATGGAAGTAAATATTCTCGCATTTATTGCTACTGCACTGTTCATTCTAGTTCCTACTGCTTTTTTACTTATAATATATGTAAAAACTGTTAGTCAAAGTGATTAATTTGAATGAAACTTGACTTCTTAGTTCTTCTCAATATCAAGAATTAACGAAATAAAATGAAAAGAATTCCAATTTTGCGTTTTAGCTGAAATGAGCGAACTAGAATCAGCAGGATTCTATGAGATCCGATAGTATGGTAGAAAGTAATATATTTACTACCATACTATCTATTTTTGTTATTCTAGTATATAAAGTTGTACTGTAGAAAGATCTGGGCTTAATATGGATCAATCTAGAATGTCATCTTCATATTCATATATAGATAGATATATAGACAATAGATATTAATTATCTATATGGAATGTACATAAGGTTCAAATTTGATTTCTTTTCTTCATATGTTTGATTTGTGTTGGTTCCAATTAATCTGGAATAGTTGAAAGGCGCCTCTTACTCTTATGATTCCAATTCTTGGATTTCTGATTATTTTCAATATGAATCCCGGAATCCATTGAAATAATCAAATCAATGAAAAGAAAAAAAAAAAGAATAGTTGGGGTATGTATTAATAAAAGAAAATCAAGAAATCTTTTTTTAGCATTCCAAACAAAGAAGTAATTAATTGAACACATCCAAGGAAAGGAGTTTTATAAAAACTTTTTCAGATTTCGACGAAAAGAAAAGGATTAGTAAACCCCGCCGATTTTTAATCTTTGAATCATAATATGAAATGAGTCAAGTCAATAAAGTATAGCATAAATCGAATTTATAAAACGAAAATAATAAAAAAAAAAAAAATACTAAACTAAGTACTAAGTACGCAATATGTGACTTCTCCAAGAAAATATCTTAGTATGCGGAGTATCCCGTTAGAGAATCACTATGTCTATTTTATTTCCCGTAGAAAATCACTTAATTTAATAACTTTTAAATAACTAAAAAAAGAACTACTTTCTTTTGTCTTTGAACCGGAAAAAGGCAAACAAATAAAAAGTAAAAAAGGTTCCGCTGCTCCTTATTGTCCATATATAACTCTGATAAGAGCCGGTTTATCATAATAAAGAATTTAGGAAGAATTCGGTTGGAATAACTTTCCTATCATTTGTATTCTTTTTACTTTTGAAATATGAACACTGGAATCATTAAAATATTTATTTGATTATGATTATATGATTAAAAGGGTATTATTCAAATATTATTCATAGAATAAATTACTCCACTCGAATCGAATAGAATTTTGAAATTGAATTCAATTATTGAATTCAATTTCAATATAAATAGTTCAATTAAAAATAGTTAAATTAAAAAGTCTTTGCAGAACGATCTATAAAAGAATTGATAGAGTTTCATTTCTCAACTCAATTAGTAGTATCCCTAGAGTCCACTTCTTCCCCATACTACGAGTGAAAGGGAAAATGTAAAGACTACCATCAAAGCAGCCCAAGCGAGACTTACTATATCCATGTGAATTATGTCCCCTATCTCTATGAATATGAAGGAATTTTGCTAGTATTGTTCACTTTTTTCCATTATTTTTCACTAATAATAGTCACTAATAATAATAATAGTCACTAATAATAATATTATTATCGCTGGTGCAGAGTAAAAAAAAAAAAAGATTTTGTCCAATACCATTGATGAAACAATCCAAAAAATCCAATTCAATTAATTAGAACCAATTAATTATAAGAAGTTCTTGTATGATTGCTAGTAGAATCGGGAAAGATTAAGCGCAAACAAAATAAGCAGCAGCGCTCTTGGAAATATCACGAGTCTTTTTCCTCCGCTGTTTCTATTGGGGACAATATATCAGCAAAACGGAATAAGGTATTTCGCGTCTTTTGTTGATCAGGCGACACCCGGATTTGAACTGGGGAAAAAGGATTTGCAGTCCCCCGCCTTACCACTCGGCCATGTCGCCAAGGCAATAGAAATAAAAAATAGACCAAAATACCCCCCCCCCCTTTTTTTTTTCTTACTAAACTTCTTTTTTTTTTGTACTTGTATCTTGAATCCCATTTTTCTTAATCTGAATCCCTTTCCTATCTATTGAAAGGAAAAAGAAAATGTGAATTTTCAGTCACAAAAGCCGAAATTCAGGACAAATTGGAACCGTTAACTATTGACTGAAAATTCATGAACGATTCTCGAATTTGAATCTAAATTTGAATCTAAAATTGTATTTCCCGAATGATATAAGAAAATAAAAATGGATATCTAACTATCCAGTATTGATTCTTTTCAATAAAAAAAAGCCTTCTCCATTTCAATTATAACAACAATTATGAGTATATGTAAACCCCAGACCATAAATTATTACACGTATACCTCTAATCAGATATCTTATCTGTTTATGATTCCTATAGAAAATCGATATTTTGCTAGAGCACGCCATGCGCTGTACAGAATAGACCCGCAATAAAAGGAAAGACATATATATAGATAGCTATAGTTCTATCCGCGTATGCTTAATAAAGCTTTCTTCTGCGCTTCAACAAACTCTATAAAAAAAAAAAAAAAATATCTCTTCTGTTCGGTGCGAATCCTTTTTTTTTTTTTACTGAACAAGGAAATCCACGAAAAAAAGGAAAAAAGCTAAGTGCTAATGGGTTTTTATCTCATCGAAGAGATCAAATCCCGAATTATTTATTTCACTTGTATTGGAATATGTAATATCATAAATAATAGTAGAAATTGAATCACTTTTTGTTATTCTATATAAAATTCCATAAGTCTAAGTTAAGTGGAATTTCTCAATTCTTTTCCAGTTGTATCTGTTGCAAATTCCAATTTGAGTAGAAAATCAAAATTCTCTTTATTCCTCCGTTCATACGTATTTCAGACATTCCATATTCATATATGGAGTTAGATAAAATTTTATGTGATTCTGTAAACAGAATAGCAATTCCATCAGTGCTGATCGATCCATATAATTGGATGAAAAACGATCCAATAATGGGATTTTTTTTCAATAAATGGGAAATTAAAAATGCTTGGGGATGGAAATGGGGGAATGTCTACAATACCTGGATTTAATCAGATACAATTTGAAGGATTTTGTAGGTTCATTGATCAGGGCTTAGCGGAAGAACTTTATAAGTTTCCAAAAATTGAAGATAGAGATCAAGAAATTGAATTTCAATTATTTGTGGAAACATATCAATTAGTAGAACCATCGATAAAAGAAAGAGATGCTGTATATGAATCACTTACATATTCTTCTGAATTATATGTATCCGGGGGATTAATTTGGAAAAACAGTAGGGATATGCAAGAACAAACAATTTTTATTGGAAACATTCCTCTAATGAATTCCCTGGGAACTTCTATAGTAAATGGAATATACAGAATTGTGATCAATCAAATATTGCAAAGTCCTGGTATCTATTACCGGTCAGAATTGAACCATAACGGAATTTCGGTCTATACCGGCACTATAATATCAGATTGGGGGGGAAGAGTAGAATTAGAGATTGATAAAAAAGCAAGGATATGGGCTCGTGTGAGTAGGAAACAGAAAATATCTATTTTAGTTCTATCATCAGCTATGGGTTTGAATCTAAGAGAAATTCTAGAGAATGTGTGCTACCCCGAGATTTTCTTGTCTTTCCTGAGCGATAAGGAAAAAAAAAAAATTGGGTCAAGGGAAAATGCCATTTTGGAGTTTTATCAACAATTTACTTGTGTAGGCGGAGGTCCAGTATTTTCTGAATCCTTATGTAAGGAATTACAAAAGAAATTTTTTCAACAAAGATGTGAATTAGGAAGGATTGGTCGACTAAATATGAACCAGAGACTGAATCTTGATATACCTCATAACAATACATTTTTGTTACCGCGAGATATATTGGCAGC